TTAATTAAATTTAAAACTAAAAAAGTTCTCGTTTTTCATTTTTCCGGAAGGAGTTGTGAGATACGGGTCAATAAAATGGTTAACGCTATAATCAGATAAATCAGATAGACAGATAAATGCCATTTTTTATCTTTATTTAAAATGAAAAAAGGCCTGGCGAAATACTAATCAAGCCAGGCCGCGAGACAAAAAAAAATGCCTTTTTTGTCGAAAAAGTCTTTCGTAATTTTTTATTTTATATATTTAATAGTGTAAATAGTGTATTTTTCGATTAATATTCATTCTATTCTTTTTTTCTTTAGTTTTTTTTTTTTATATTGAATCTTTCTTATTTTTGTCTTTATCCAACGGAGTTGAATTTCGTATAAAACTTCGACGTGCTGGTGTATTACCCAATAATAACTTGTATATTTTGTATACATATATTATTGTTATATGTTAATATTATATAAATGTTCTTTTTATCTTAATTATTGAATTATATATTAAAAATTGATTTATTCGAAATTCTTAATTCGAATTTATCACATATTTTTTTTACATAAGATAAAATTGTCTAATTTATTTAATATTTGTATTTGAATATTTAGTATTTTTTATTTTCAAGGGGGAGAGATGGCTGAGTGGACGAAAGCGTCGGATTGCTAATCCGTTGTACGAGTTATTCGTACCGAGGGTTCGAATCCCTCTCTTTCCGTGTTCCATTTACATTGATGATTTAATATTCTATTAATATATTCTATTAATAGTCTGTTTTTTTCTTTCTAATTAAAAAAATTTTTGAATCTATTTTCATTTTATGAAATCTTAAATTTGAAAATATATATATAGACGAAAAAAAAGCAAAAAAACCTTGTTTTAGTCGTCGCGCCCAGGATTACGCCCGGGATCATTAGATAGGAATCCGAAAATAAAGAGAGAAACAAAGAATATAACTACTGTGTAAACAAAGAGTTTGAGAGTAAGCATTACAAATCTCCAAGATCTTTTTTTTTTTTAAGAGAATAGATTCTCTATTTTTATACCGCATATCCTATCATTTTTTTGGTTTGACGCTGAAAGTCGTTTTTGACAATTTTAAAATAGACTTTTTATTTTGTAATTGTAATCAAAATAAATAATAAATAAGTTATTATTATCTTATCTATTATTTTATTACTTATCAATAATTTTTTATACTTGCTTGTTGAGATTGTAGACGATTACAAAAAGGTTTGTTCATTTATCGAAACAAAAATGGAAAAGGGGATAATGCGGGTTGTGTCTATCCAAGAATTAAAATATTTGAATGTAAGGGTTCATACTGTAAGATTTGTTTGATCTTATCAATTATTTAGTATTAGAGAAAAAAGCATTTTTTTTTATAGGAATAAGCTGAAAGATCTCATCGAAAACTTACAGCAGCTTGCCAAACAAAGGCTAAGAGAAAAAAAAATAGAGGTATGACTGGCATAAAATCGACGATGGGACTCAAAAAAGCATAGGCTTCCGGTAATTTGGCAAAGAAACAACTGCTCGAATAAAGAGCAGAATTAAGACAGATCAAACTCAAGATATTAAGCATAACAGACATTTTTTTTTTTTTTTTATTGCATTTTGATTGAGTTAGAAAAAAACCTTCATTTTTTTTTTCAACTTACTCACTCAATCAAAAAAACTTCCATTCTCAAGAGGGAATAGAAGAAATTCTACTTTCATATAATATCTTAATGGAATTATCGTTAATGATCAATAAATTTATTTTTTTCTATGTCTACATGGATCGGAGTCAAAATACTAACCAACAGAATCTAATAGATTCTTTAGACAATTGGGCTTTAATTGACGAATAATCAACAACAATATTAGTGTTTATTAATGTTGAATAGAAATCTAAGTGGGGCGTGGCCAAGTGGTAAGGCATCGGGTTTTGGTCCCGCTATTCGGAGGTTCGAATCCTTTCGTCCCAGAGCGCCTGTAATTATAGTTAATAATAAAAATAAAATTTTATTTTTTCTTTTATAAAGTGTAAGGTTGGCTAGAGTTTGACTGGTGTTGTTGATGATTAGAATAAAAAATGATATCTTTTTTCACATAATTTCCCAAATTTAAATTCATTAAGTGATCAAATGACACGCAAATAAAGTATAATCCCTCGGATATTTAGGCAAGATGGGGTTATAGATTAAATGACTTTGTATTCAAAAAAGGTGTGCCTTTACCTATAATATATCCATCCCCTATATAGTCATCGATAATTATCGAATTATAGAAGACAGTTAGTTCTTTTTTTTCATCCCTCCGAAAATTGTTTCTTTTTTTTTATTAAAAATAAAAAAAGAAACTACTTTAAATTACTCCAATTTTGAAGGTTGAGTTCAAAAATAAAGGTGGATTTCTGTTCTCTCTTGGGGATATCGTCTTGATCTAAATTTGAATTATTTGTCATTTTGAGAAAAAAAATGTTAATTAATAAATGAAAAAAATTAGACAAAGATAACGTTACTAAAAAAACAGTTGTTCCATATCTAATCTATGGAACAACTGTTTTAATTGAACCAATGACTATTCATGATTCGATAATTGAATCAACCGCACACCGGTTCCAAATTGAGGAATGTTATGGTAAAACTTCGTTTGAAACGATGTGGTAGAAAGCAACGTGCGACTTGAAGGACATGATCTGTTGTGGATTCGTATATCCATCATTCTCGACTAAAGGATGCTCTTAACTCGACATCTTTTGCTATCTTCCACTCAAACCCCCGGTTAGTGGGGTGTAATGGAAATAATATCGGATGGAGCTCGAGTATAAAGTTGGGTTAGGTCTCAAGGGAGAGGGGTCTAGGGTTAGTGTCAATCAAAAGAATAAGTTGGAACAACTTCGTAAGTTATCTTTGCCAGAGAAATCGAAAGGATAAAAATAAAGCCAATTTTTAATCCTCAAGGACATTTTGATAAAACTTTAAAGGTATGTTGCTGCCATTTTTGAAACGATTAAAAATCAACGAAGTAATGTCTAAACCCAATGATTCAAAAAACACGATAAAGGCTTCCGGAACAAGAAAATACTCTTTTAATTTTTAATAAACATTAAATTGTCGCAAAAACAACAATTGCATTTTGATCAGAATATCGAGTTCAAATCGATTATTAAGGGTATTTGAGACTGCTCAATAAATGAGAAATGCCAAAAGATTTTTTTCTTTTGAGCTATTTAAAAGTTATTCAACTTGAGTTATGAGTATACAAATGATTTGTTGAGGAAAGAAAAGGCTTAATTCTTAGTTAAATTCCTTTTCATTCGATGATTTTAGGGACTTATTGAATTGGTCATTCTAATTTTTATAGTCATAACTTCAAATCATTTTTCTCGAGCCGTACGAAGAGAAAACTTCCTATACGTTTCCAAGGGGGGTTTAATCTATCCCAATGAGCCGTCTATCGAATCGTTGCAATTGATGTTCGGTCCCGAAGAGAGGGAAGAGATTTGCAGAAAGTTGGTTTTTATGATCCGATAAAAAATCAAACTTATTTAAATGTTCCTGCTATTCTAGATTTTATTCAAAAAGGCGCTCAACCAACAGAAACTGTTTATGATATTTTAAAGAGAGCGGAGGTTTTTAAAGAATTTCGATTTAAGCAAATTAAGTTCAATTAATTAATTCATTTACTAAAAAAAATGAAAAATAATCAGGTTGTAATTTGGTAGAACTTTTTTCTTCTTTGTTTTTTATAGTGCCAATCCAACATAAGCTTTCCTCTAAAAAAATTGTCACTTTGTTTTTTAGATTATATGTAGATGTCGATTTCACAATTTCTATTATATTTATCGTATTTCTGTATTTATGATATAATAATGGAATAATTTTTTTTTTTTTTTGAGTAGATTAGTCCATTTTAATTAAGATAAAAAATCAAATGGAATTTCTTTCTATATTGTAATTGTATTTTTTTTTTTTTTTTTTTATATATATATATATATTGACAAGAATGTATTGAACAAATATAATTCAGCTGTGAAATAAAAAAATGAAATGGTTTTTTATGTCTTCTGCCCCATAGTTTTATTCAAGGATTCGTTGAATTTGTTGCGATACAAAATATCATTTTTGGAGCTAAAAATGGAGACTATTTGTCTATCAAACTTTGTATCGAAGAATATCTTGTATTGGTGTTTGTTTTTATGTTCGTAACGGAAATCCATTCGAAAATTTGAGTTCAATATCTTGCTAATTCAGCGTTTTGATTCCAATCCAATTTTGTTGATCTCGATTGTATCTACATAACATAGCTATTATGGGGGTTGCTAACTCAACGGTAGAGTACTCGGCTTTTAAGTGCGGCTAGGATCTTTTACATATTTGGATGAAGCAAGGGATTCGTCTACACCATCGGTAGAGTTTATACGACCACGACTGATCCTGAAAGGAAATGAATGGAAAAAAGAGCATGTCGTATTAATAGAGAATTCTTAGAATATTTCATTCTTATAAAATTAAAACTTTATTTTGAATTCTTGAAAGGAAAGGCAATGAATTTAAAGTTGGGTCGATTGAATAAATGGATCGAACCCATAAGGATTGGGTTCCAATTTTGTGGAAAGAATGAGCAACGAGCTTATCTTCGTAATTTGAATGATTACCCGATCTAATTAGACGTTAAAAAAACTTAGTGCCTGATACGGGAAAGGATTCTCTCACGCGGGGATTTTATCTTTTTAGTGAATCCTAAATATTAAACTATCCATTCTCCATATGGAGCTGTACATGAATGTGTAGAAGAAACGGTATATTGATAAAGATAATTTTTCCAAAATCAAAAGAGCGATTGGGTTGAAAAAATAAAGGATTTCTAACCATCATATTTTGTTTAATTAATCAATTAAGAAATTTTTAATAAATAAAAAAATAAAACCTAATTAGATGGCAAAAAAAAAGAGAGAGTCCGCTAATCAATTGACTTATTTCCGAGGTATCTATAAAAAAAAAAAGACCTTGTTTTGACTAGATCGCACTATG